CGCGGGAAAATGATCCCACAAGGAAAAGAATTCTACAGTACGAAATAACATAAAAACAGATTCATAAAAAAAAAAAAAGATATTCTATATCAATATTAAAAAATTCAATATTCAAATTCTTCTTTTTTACATTACAGGAATTGAATTGATAAAAACTAAGAAATAAATATGCGAACCGGATTTGATTCCATCTTACTGGAATAGTCTACCAACGAAATAAAGTATTCTTATTTGATTGAAGTTACAGCTTAGAATAACCTCAGTTGATTCAATTATGATACAAAGAAGAAAAAGGATCGAATAATCATTGTATGATGAAAATAGAATAACCGCCTATTTTTTTTGTTGTTTACTTAGCGAGTATACACTATACAATCAACTCTAAAAAAATTGTTTATCAATTTGTATTTTTGAATTTTAAAAGAAAGATAGATGGAAAATGGGATAAGGATTTTTGTTGATAACTCTAAAACTGGCCTAGAAAGCAATTTGAGAATTCTTCTGATATGGAATCGTAGTCTAAATAGAATCATGATCTAAAGATATCCATTAACCATAATCTACAAAAGATAGACCTTTTGCTCGGTCGATAGAATTTCTAATTTCTTTATTTACTCCGTAGTAGAAATAGATAATCAAAAAAAGAAGATAGCATTGTTTTTGCAAACATGAATAGAATTTCATTAACAGTTTTTGTAAGAAAACAATTTTCTCTTTATTCCCCCAGCCTAGACTAGAAGGAAAGATCCTGCTTTTACTATGATGAAAAATTATCTAATTTTCTATTTTTATCGCTTTCTAGTTAGAATAGATTGGTTGTACCTACCCAATAATCTAATAAGAATGATTCACTATTCACTCGCTTTTCGGTTTTTGGGTCATAATCATTATGTAGGAGAGATGGCCGAGTGGTTGAAGGCGTAGCATTGGAACTGCTATGTAGGCTTTTGCTTACCGAGGGTTCGAATCCCTCTCTTTCCTTACCTTCACCGAATTTACCGATCTTACTAACCACAATAGATCAAATAGCAATGGATACGACTATTCCAACAGTTAGACTTTCTTTGATATGGATTCTCTAATGGCTGTGGTACGGAAAATACTGTTAAAGAAAAGAGTAGACAAGAAATGAAAATATCCCTCTCGGTCTATGACACCTAAATGGAAGAAAAATCCGGAGTAAACCCTTAATTTATCTTAACCTTAGGTTAATTTACTTTGCCGAAAGGGAGCAAAATTGGTCGAATTAGTCTTTATTTATATTTTATTTTTCTTAGGTTTAAGTCTGACGAGAATAATATTCTACAACGAGCAATTCATTTATTTTCAAACCGACCCATTTACTATCTATTATTTGATTGACTAATCCTTTATATTGGAATGGTTGAAGAGTCAAATGGTTTGGCAATTCTTCATTAGGGGATGAATCGAGAGAATTTTGAATTAGAGCTCTAGATTTTTGTTCATCTCTTGCCGCAATAGTATCTCGGGGTTTGCAGCGATAACTTGGTATATCTACTATACGACCATTGACTAAAATATGTCTATGGTTAACTAATTGGCGAGCTCCCGGAATAGTCGGAGCCATACCCAACCGAAAAAGGATATTATCCAAGCGCATTTCAAGTAATTGTAGTAAAACCTGACCTGTTGACCCCTTTGCCTTTCCGGCGATACGAACGTATTTAAGTAATTGTCGTTCTGTAAGACCATAATGAAAACGCAATTTTTGTTTTTCTTCTAGGCGAATACGATATTGGGATTTTTTCCCGGACCGCGATTGGTTTCTAAGATCACTTCCAGCTCTGGGCCTTTTATTAGTTAGCCCTGGCAAAGCCCCCAGGCGACGTATTTTTTTGAAACGAGGACCTCGGTAACGCGACATAAAGACTCCTTCTTCTTATTTCTATTTAATTATTAATTCTTATTGATGAAATTTCATTCTACAGAATAAACCTAAACTAAAAATGAACTAAATTCTAAATAAAGCCAAATTTACTGAATTATTCTATTAAAGAATAATTAGATGGGTTGGATAAATATCCAGATCTTTATCTTTTCTTTATATTCTATATATATAGAAAAAGAAAAGGATTCTTTTCGTGAGATAGTTGGAAATTCCTATATCCTATAACATGATAAATCAATGGCTTTTGCGAAAAGAGAAAGACATTTTTTTTCACTTTGATTTCAAAGATACATTATCAATCATGTAAAACATCGAATAAAATAAATAGAGAAAAGCCGACTATCGGAATCGAACCGATGACCATCGCATTACAAATGCGATGCTCTAACCTCTGAGCTAAGCAGGCTCACATAACATAAATTCGACATGCATAGGAATTCAAGAAACTCTTAGAATCTTTGCTTTTAAATATTTTCATTCTTGGCTATTCATATTCATATTCGCTATTCATATCATAATCATAATATAATAATATAATTATATTAAATATATTAACGAAATAATAATAATATAGAATAGAAATAGAATTTC